TAGTTATTTACTTAATCGGTGGATAGGAAAATACTCTGGATCGGAATCGTGGGGAGTACTCCTTCATCATTTCTACCAACATAAAGCCCCAATTATAATCCCTTTTATGCTATGCAGTATGAACAGAAAAATCCTGTTGAATAACTTACATAATCTCTATTACGAATCCTTTGTGTACCTTGGTGTTCCTAACTATCCACTCTTTTTGATCAAAAGGACCCCGCTCATTAGGGTAATACATGTCTGTTAATAGCTATTAAAATACCTAGATAGTTGCTCCTTTTGAACCCGCTTCAAGTCATGATGACTAATCACTCAATCTTGGGGTAAATAGTATATAATGCTTATGTTTACTTTCACTTAACACTTGTACATAGGAAATGAGACTGAATCTTTTTACTGCAAAGTAAGAAACTGTTTTTTTCACTCATATAACTATCTGGTTTAGTTCATCAACCCGAATGAGGAATAAAAAATAAAAATGTATATTCAACTCATGAAATTTCCTTCCTAGAAAGAAAAGACATAGAGGAAATTTTATGTCTTAACGAATCACACGTAGAGATATTGATAAAACACATAGAGTTAATGGTATTTCATAACTAATTGATTGAGCAGCAGCTCGTAAACCACCTAAAAAGGAATATTTATTATTTGATCCATAACCTGACATAAGAAGGCCCACGGGAGCAATACTTGAAATGGCAATCCATAAAAAAACACCAATACTCAAATCGCCTAGAACAAGGCGATATCCAAACGGAATTACTAAAGAACTTAGTAGAATTGATGTAACTGCTATGGATGGTCCGATACTGAATAAACGAGTATCTCCTCTTGATGGAAGAAGATTCTCTTTGAAAAGTAATTTTGTACCATCTGCTAAAGCTTGAAGAATTCCCAAAGGCCCGGCGTATTCAGGGCCAATACGTTGTTGTATCCCCGCAGATATTTCTCTTTCTAACCAAACAATTACTAGTACACCTATTGTGATTCCTAATACAGGAGTAAAAATAGGAACAAGCATCCATATGATCTCATATACCTCTTTTAAGGATTCCAATCTAAAAAAAGAATTGATAGCTTGTACTTCTGTTGTATCTATTATCATTTTAACGATCAACTTCTCCCATAATGATATCTATGCTACCTAGTATTGTCATAATATCAGCCAATTTCATTCTTTTAACTAATTGAGGAAGGATTTGCAAATTGATAAAACCCGGTGGTCGGATTTTCCATCTCCAAGGAAAAACACCCTTATCTCCTATCAGAAAAATTCCTAATTCTCCTTTCGGGGCTTCGACTCTCACATAAAGTTCTTGTTTTGACAATTCAAAAGTAGGAGAAGGTTTTTTACTGATAAATCGATAGTCAAAATCATTCCATTCGGGATCCCATACTTTATCAAAGCGCCGGATTTCTAAATTCTCATAGGGCCCCCCCGGAATTCCTTCTAAAGCCTGTTGAATAATTTTTATTGATTCTGTCATTTCACCGATTCGTACTAAATAACGAGCTAATGAATCCCCTTCCTTTTGCCATTGAACTCCCCAATCAAATTCATCGTAAGACTCATAATGATCAACCTTTCGAAGATCCCATTGTATTCCGGAAGCTCGTAGCATTGGTCCCGATAAACCCCAATTTATTGCCTCCTCTCCGCCAATAATGCCTACTCCCTCAACTCGCTCTAAAAAAATAGGATTCCGTGTAATAAGCCTTTGATATTCAGTAACTCTTGTTAAAAAATAATCACAAAAATCCAAACATTTATCTACCCAGCCATAAGGTAAATCAGCAGCAACTCCTCCAATACGAAAATAATTATGCATCATTCGCATACCGGTAGCAGCTTCGAATAGGTCATATATCAATTCTCTTTCTCGAAAAATATAGAAGAAGGGGGTCTGTGCGCCAATATCTGCCATAAAAGGGCCAAGCCATAACAAATGTGAAGCTATACGACTTAACTCTAACATAATGACTCTGATATAGCTGGCCCTTTTAGGCACTTGAATATTGCCTAACTGCTCTGGTGCATTTACAGTTATTGCTTCAGTGAACATAGTAGCTAAATAATCCCAACGTGTTACATAAGGTAAATATTGTATAATTGTTCGGTTTTCCGCAATTTTTTCCATTCCTCTATGTAAATAACCCAATATCGGTTCACAGTCAATAACATCTTCACCATCTAGAGTAACAATGAGTCGAAGAACACCGTGCATTGATGGGTGCTGAGGGCCCATATTGACTATCATAAGGTCATTTCGTGTAGCTGGTGCAGTCATAGGTTTTTTCCCGATTCATTCTTCCATGAATTGCTGAAAGCGAAAAGAGGTTCATCAAAATTTAAGCGAAAATTCAAAATGACTCTTCAAATTAATGATTTTTTGTTTCTCGAATCTCCAACTGTCCGATTAATTCTTTATAACGTACTCTATTTTTTTTTGACAAATAGGCGAGCAGCCGTTGACGTTTTCCTAGAATTTTACGCAGACCTCTCTGAGATAAATAGTCTTTTTTGTGCAATTCCAAATGTGAAGTAAGTCTCCGTATCCTATTGGTGAAACTCACTACTTGAAATTCAACAGACCCCTTGTTGTCTTCGTTTTCCTCTTTCAAAATAATTGCACTGAATGGATTTTTTATCATAAAAAAAGCTCCCTCTACCCTTTAATTTACATATAAAATATTTTATTTGATCAGTAATAATAATATTAGTCATTTTAATGTAGTAATTAGTATACACAAGAATTTTAATGTTAGTTGGATAGGGATAAAAAAGTAGATGGTACGTTTTTACTCTTACAACGTCAAATAATTTAGACCTAAAATTAGTAATATTCCATATATTCGTTTATTTTATAGATTTTATCCAAACAAATTGATACATCATCGACTTAGTATTAAATAAAAAAGATCTAATATTAGACTGGGACGTAAGACAGGGCATATGTGCATCTGTTTGCTTTTCTATATGGTACAGAATATATAGGAAAAATGTACCATCAACCAATTTTTAATTGTGGATATATTCTTAACAAACTAAAACAGCTTCCATTATTGGTATTAAACCAATATCTATTCATACAAGCTAAGTCTTCTAATCGATAATTAGGCCAAAGAAATAACTTTAATTTAATTAATTCGTTTTTCTCTCTATCAAGATTCTTTTTTTGATACAAAAAAGGATTCCTGTTTTTTATGTTCTTTTTGTTACAAAATACTCGATTTTTATCCACACTATTTATATTCTTTGAGTTGAAAGAAATTCTAATTCTCAATTCTCTACGACGTCTAGATGATAAAATCTTTTCAGGAACGATAAAATCATAATGTTTTTTGTCTCTCTTTCGAATTATTATTTGATATCTTGGGATAAATTCATCCAATTTATTTTTATTGATATATCTTTGTTCTCGATATCTTTGAGGAGTTTGGTACTTACTTTTATGAACCAACGATATACCTACAGTTTGATATATAATAAAGTATCCGTCGTTTTTTACAGACAAACGAATGGGATCGATAAAAAATATCCCCTTTTTATTCAATTCTATAGGAGTCAATTTTTTTCGAATCACCATTATATCCAGATTTATTTCTTTCCTTTGAATAGACGATATAGTAGTATCTCTTGGATTTATCAGTCCAAGCAAGTAACAATATATCTTGATATTATTGATCATTCTTTCAGTTAAATTCGGAATTAAACCATCGTCTATTATCCATTGAAAAAGCAAATAGTGTTTCCGTAAGAAAATCATTTCTGGTCTCATCTTATTCCGGATCTTATATTGTTTTTTCATTTTATCTTGGTTTTGTGAATATGATCCAAGGCCTCTTCGGCCCGCTGGTTCTTTTTCTTCTTGATTTCGATTCATTAATTCAGAATATCTTTTTTCAGTCGATGGTCTAAAAAAATGTAATTTTTTCTTTTCATTGATGTTTTTCTTTTTAGTTAAATTTAAAAGAAGTAATTTGCTTGGTATAATCCATGGTTTTATTTTGTATACATTATAAAGTGTCACAAATTCTGGGAAGAACGGAAGTTTCAGATTTGTCGATATTGGGTTTAGGATTTCTTCATTCATTTCCATCCAATTAAAAAAGAATTTCTTGTCATTGATTGGATTTATTTCTAAATCTTGATGAATCATCAGATAAAAAATATCGTTTTTATCCATTTTATCAATTTTTTGGTAATTCTTACTTCCAAGCTTAGTATTTATATTACTGCTATAATCCATTTTGGTCCAGGCCTCAATATCTATTTTTTGTCTTAGAAAAAAATTTATAATTGTCCAATCAAAATATTTTCTATCTGGATTTTTTTGCATATACATAATATCGCCCTTTTCTAGATAATGATTGATAGGAATTTCTTCCAGGCTTTCAAATAAATTTTGTTTATAATTGTTGTAATTAAAAGTAATTTTTTGGTTGTTATTTAATGCTGATGGTGATCCATAAATAATATATGAGGACTTATTAATTTCAGAATTAATATATTTATATGATAAAAGATTATATATATAGTATTTTGGAAAATTATCTTTTTGGTTTGGTAATGGATATACTTTAAAATCCTTTTGTCTTTTGTGATAAAGTAATCGATCTTTTTCATACGAATTCCATTTTGTTAAAACTTTATTTTGGGTAATAACACCTTCATTTATTGTAGTTCGCCATTTTTGTTGTATTAATGCAAACCATCTAATCTGAGATAAATTGTATTGATAATGACCTCTTAACCAGTTTTTCCATTGATTCGTTTCAGAACTTGAAAGTTTTGTATGTCTTAATTCGGAATGAAATATTCCTTGTGTTACAAAATAATTTTTTATTGCAGTCTTAAGAAAAACGGGAGTTCCATGATAATGATACTCAAAAATAGATCTTAACTTATACAAATTAATAACTCGGGTTTGTGATAATTTGTAAAATACATATGCTTGTGATAAAGAGGATAAGTCAAAAAAAAGATGTGAATTCCTCTTACTATTCTTAATATTGTAAAGTTCACTTTTTAGAGTCGAAATAAAGTTAATTTCTTTTTTGTTTTTTTTATTTTCTATTTCTTGGTTTGTTTTATTATTGTAAATGTATTTATCAAAACAAAAATTTCTTGATTCAAGAACTAGTTGTGTAGTAATTCTGGCAATATGAATGATACATAGAAAGATATCTATGTATATTCTTTTAATGAAAATTTTTATAAACAAATCTAATTTATAGATTAATCGATTGCTTCTTTTTTTTATTTTTAATATTTTCAAAAAAAAATTTGGTGATTTTTCTTTTCCATTATAACTTGTTTTGTTAGGACTACTTCTTTTCTTGGCGTTGCTGTTTTTTTCTTTTGTAAGACTCTTTGTTTTCTTTCTGATTGTGCTTATTCTATCAGCCAGATTTTTAATTTTTTTTTCTCTCAGTGAATAATTTGTATTATCTGTAGATTTAATTTTTCTAAACGAGTCGTGAATTATCTGATTCCTAATTATAGAATCTTTTTTTTGGTTAGTTTCGCTGGATTCATACACCTTTCTCAATATAAAAAATCGAGTTGGATGTACTTTTAAGAGTTCTTTTTTTATTTTTTTTATAAACTGAAATAAAACGTTTTTGATAACCACACTTTTTGGTTCTTTTGAATCTTGTAGAAAATTTTTTGTTCTTTCTTTTAAAACGCTTAGAACTTGAAAATGATTATTTTTCGTTTTTCGAATTTTTTTTTTAAGTTCTTTAAAAATAGGCTTAAAAAAGGAAGGTTTGGGGGGGACAGAACCAAAGGGAAGGGTAGTTTGCGTTCCCCAAGCCGTTAAAAAATAAAACTTTTGTTGTTCTTTCTTTAGATCTTTATAAGAATAAAAAGAGGGCCTCAATTTGGATCTGTGCCAAGGTTTCAAATAAAAAGGAAATACTATTTTTATCTGAATACCATCTTTAAACCAATTTCTGGGAAGTTCGAGTTCTGATACTTGAACACCGTTATAGGTACATATAATATGCTTTTCTCTATTCCACTCATCGAAGTCCTCAGTCCACTCAGGGGGTTGAGATAATAAAATACGCCCAATATTTTTAACTATTATCAATGAAGTTAATAAAATATATTTTCTAAAAATAGATTGAATTATTAAAATTAAACTTCTTGTTGCTTGTGGATATGGAACAAAATCCCAGGCTTCCGCGATTTTTATCCACGTTTTTTCCTTTATTTTGTTCTCTTCTTCTTCCTTTTGTCTTTTTTTTTGTTCCTCTGTATAATCATAATCTTTAAATTCTGCTCCTTTACCCATCCAATTTCTAAAAAAAAATTTCATCTGTTCAGGGATATTAAAAGAAAAAAGGGGGGATTTTTTTATTCTGTCCAAAAAAAGGGGTGAATGCGCATTTGCTTGAAACAATTTCGAAATAAAAGTTTTACGCCTTTGAACACGCATAGAACCTTTGATGAATTCTCGACGAAAATCTGATTCTTCCGAATAGTCTCTAATAGACACCCAGTTTTTGACACTTGCTTTGCGACTACGTTTAGTAGGCCTATAAATTATTACACGATCCCTTTTTCTTGAACGTATATGATAATCCAACGGTAGGCCTTCATTAGCTGCGCCCGACAGGAATTCCAATTCGGTAATAAGTTTGTATGACCATCTAGGGACTTTTTTACTGATTTCTTTTATTACAAATTTTTGTTTTGTTTTTTGACCATTAGGGCTAGTTAGAATTGTATTCAATAAAAATTTGTAAAATTTGGCTCTTTTTTCTGAACCAATCCTTCCTTGTTCTTTTTCTGAAAATAAAGAGAGGCCCTTCCAATTTAAACCCGATCCCGATTCTCTATCAAATTTACTGATTAAAGTAAATAAATGACGATTTTCCGTTGAAAAAGTTTTTTTATCAAATCGGTCTATTTTCTGTTCAACCTCTCGGTAATCAGTATCAGGAAGAAGGAGACTATGAATCTTATTAATTTCCATTGTCTCTATGAAATTTTCTAACGAAATTTTATTTATGATTGAAGGTGAAATTTTTTTTTTGATTGTTCCCCGATATAACCCATTCAAAATGGGATCATACATTTTAGGCAAGTAATATTTTCTAGTCTTATCATTACACAATCTAGTACTTTTTTCGAGTATATCTAGAGAAAAAAATCCCGTATCTAGAGCCTCAATTCTATTTAAAAACTCGTTGTTTAAGTTGTTATTTTTGTGTTGGTTAGTATAAACCCAATGATTGTACAGTTCATCCGAAGAGAGTTTTTCTAGTGTGGGCAGGGACATCCTTCTTTGTATCATTTCTCCAAAAGTTGACAAGCTAGGCGGATACGTAAAAGAGATTCTTTCTTTTCCATCACTTCGGCGTGTATAAAAAAAATATTGTGACATTTCTTTTCTTGCAGTCCTTTCAAATCTATTATTTTTTATGTATCGTAATGGGCGATTCCATCGTTTATAATCGAAAAGAAAGGTCAGAAGAGGTTTT